CCTAGATAGAGGGAAGAATTATCTAGAGATAGAACTAAAAAACGTCCTTTATAACTTTTTTGGTAACAGAACTAAAGTACCATTTTTGATTTTGAAACTTTCAGAATTCTTATCTAAATAACATAAATAAAAAAAGTTCTATTTATTATTGATCAGTTCAAAACATTAGGCTGTGAATTAGATAGAACATATACCAAAAAACTAACTCATTTTTGAGTCAGTTCCGATTCATATTATTCCAAAGTTTTTTTATTTATTTGTTGGCACAAAAAAACTTTTTGAATTTCCGGTCGAAAGAGATTTTGATAATGAAAAGGCTTTTAATGCTGCCAAATATCCCTTCGTTTTCCAATAATTTTTACGAATACGTTTTTTTGACATAGAAGTACGTTTTTTGGGGACTGCCATTCAAATTACTACTCAATTGCTATAGTTGGATGTGAAAGACATCTATCTATCTATTTTATAGATGATACTACTAGCATAAAAAACAAAATTATGGATCCGTATTTGTGAAAATCACATAAAATATTTTGTTTTTTATTATAGTAGTACATAAAAATAGTAGTACATAAAATAAACTATCCGGACGAACAAAGAATTACTACTATACTATATCCGTGTATTCAAACTAGAGTATCAAATGTACCAAGGAAATCTGATAATGATAAACTAAATAATAAAAAAAGAAAAGGATTCTTTGGTCTATTTTCGGCGTGCTTCTAATAACTATTAATTTGTAATAAAATATATAAAAAAGTTAAAAAATACGAAATAAACATAAATCCAAAAACTAATAAAAACAAAGATTCATGTTTTTATTCTATTTAATGGGTCAAGCTAAAAGAGAGAATACACCTATAAAACGAAATATATTTTATTGAAATGGAATGGAAGACAATAAATAAGTTCTAGAATTATATTCTACAATTAACCCGTTAATGATTCCGAATAAAAAACTCATTAATGGGTCCTTTTTCTTGGGTGAAGTTATTGACCTTGGTAGTTCCTATGATTCATATCAAAATTAAGTACCCTTATTTGGTACAATTTTTTATACAAAAAAATTTTAATTGTCTATATCCGCATAAAGATCTTACTTAAAAAAAAAAAGTATTCACTTTTCACTAGTAACGGTTTGATCAATTGTAACTTCTTAATTTGCATATTTGACGGATTTGGTAAAGAATCAGAATAATTAAAAATATAAAAATGAGGTCTTGCATATCTTAATTTTTTTATTGAGTTCTTTACAAAAGAAATAAGATCTGGTGAATCGGAAACAATTAATTAATATTAATAATAAAAAAAGGGGTTTTATTTTTTTATGGAACATACATATCCATATGCATGGATCATACCTTTCGTTCCACTTCCAGTTCCTGTGTTAATAGGAGTAGGGCTTCTCCTTTTTCCGACGGCAACCAAAAGTATTCGTCGTATGTGGGCTTTTCCTAGTGTTTTCTTATTAAGTATACTTCTTCTTTTTTCAGCTGATCTGTCTATTGGGCAAATCAATAGCAATTCCATATATCAATATGTATGGTCTTGGACTATCAATAATGATTTTTCTTTAGAGTTCGGACACTTGATCGACCCACTTACTTCTATTATGTTAATATTAATCACTACTGTTGGAATTATCGTTCTTATTTATAGTGATAATTATATGTCTCATGATCAAGGATATGTAAGATTTTTTGCTTATATGAGTTTTTTCAATACTTCCATGTTGGGATTGGTTACTAGTTCTAATTTGATACAAATTTATATTTTTTGGGAATTGGTTGGAATGTGTTCTTATCTATTAATAGGTTTTTGGTTCACACGACCTGTTGTGGCAAATGCTTGTCAAAAAGCTTTTGTAACTAATCGTATAGGGGATTTTGGTTTATTCTTAGGACTTTTGGGTCTTTATTGGATAACAGGTAGTTTTGAATTTCGGGATTTGTTCGAAATATTTAATAACTTAAGTTATAATAATGATTTACATTTTTTATTTGTTACTTTGTGTGCTTTTCTATTATTTTCTGGTGCAGTTGCTAAATCTGCGCAATTCCCTCTTCATGTATGGTTACCCGATGCCATGGAGGGGCCTACCCCTATTTCGGCTCTTATACATGCTGCTACCATGGTAGCAGCGGGCATTTTTCTTGTTGCTCGGCTTCTTCCTCTTTTCATAGTTATACCTTACATAATGAATCTAATATCTTTAATAAGTATAATAACAGTACTATTAGGAGCTACTTTAGCTCTTGCTCAAAAAGATATTAAGAGAAGTTTAGCCTATTCTACAATGTCTCAATTGGGTTATATGATGTTAGCTCTAGGCATGGGCTCGTATCGAGCTGCTTTATTTCATTTGATTACTCATGCTTATTCGAAAGCATTATTGTTTTTAGGATCCGGATCCATTATTCATTCAATGGAAGCTATCGTTGGATATTCTCCAGATAAAAGTCAGAATATGGTTCTTATGGGCGGTTTAACAAAATATGTGCCAATTACAAAAACGGCTTTTTTATTAGGTACACTTTCTCTTTGTGGTATTCCACCACTTGCTTGTTTTTGGTCCAAAGATGAAATTCTTAATGATACTTGGTTATATTCACCGATTTTCGCAATAATAGCTTGTTCCACAGCCGGGTTAACCGCATTTTATATGTTTCGAATTTATTTACTTACTTTTGAAGGGCATTTAAACATGAATTTCAAAAATTACAGTGGTAAAAAAATGAGCTCGTTCCATTCAATATCTCTATGGGGTAAAGAAGGTACAAAAGTGAGTAAAAAAAAAAAAAAATGGAGTTTGTTAACTTTATTAACAATGAATAATAATGAGAGGAATTCTTTTTTTTCGAAAACGACATATCAAATTGGTAGTAATCTAAAAAAAATAAACCAACCTTTTATTACTCACTTTGAAACTTGGAATAAGAAAAATTTTGTATATCCCCACGAATCAGATAATACTATGCTATTCTCTCTGCTTGTATTGGTCTTATTTACTTTGTTCGTTGGAGCCATAGGAATTCCTTTCCTTCAAGAAGGAGAGTATTTTAATCTATTATCTAAATGGTTAACCACGTCTATAAACCCTTTACATAAAAATTTGACCAATTCTGTGGATTGGTATGAATTTTTCATAAATGCAATTTTTTCAGTCAGTATAGCTTCTTTTGGAATACTTATAGCGTCCATTTTCTATAAACCTGTTTATTCATCTTTACAAAATTTGAACTTAATTAATTCAGTTGTTAAAAAGGGCCCGAATAGGATTTTTGAGGACAAAATAATAAATATGATATATGGTTGGTCATATAATCGTGGTTATATAGATTATTTTTATGCAATATCTTTCACTAAAGGTATAAGAGGATTAGCTGAATTAGCACATTTTTTTGATAGACGAATAATTGATGGAATTATTAATGGTATTGGTATTATCAGTTTCTTTGTAGGAGAGGGTACAAAATATGTAGGGGGAGGGCGCATCGCTTCTTATCTTTTCTTGTATTTATCCTTTGTTTCAATATTTTTATTGAGCATATTGATTTTACAGCAAATTCACTAATAAAATTCAATAAATTACCATTACGAATTTCCGTTGATATTGATTTTCGATCAAATGCAGCTATTCTTTTATCAAATTCTCGATAACTAGTAGCAATAAGGATCTCGTGGATCTTATTTATCCAAAGAGTTCCGATGGAATTTCCGATGGGAATTTTATTTATGATTGAAGGGGAAAAAACAAAATGGATTATTCCACGATAAGGCCCGTTCGAGAAAGGATCATACTTTTTAGGCAAGTATTCTTTTTTAGTTTCATCATTACACAATCTAGTTTTTTTTTCGAGTACTACATCCAGAGGAAGAGATCCCTTATCTATAGCCTCTATTCGACTTATAAACTCGTTGCTGAGCTTGTTTTCGTTTTGTTCATTCGTATAAACCCACTGATTATCTAGTTCATAAGAGGAAGGGTTTTCGGTTGTGTACAAAGCCATCTTTCTTTGTATCATTTCCAAAAAAGTTGATAAACTCGGTGTATACATAAAAGAGATTTTTTGTTTTCCATCACTTCGACATGTGTAAAAAAAATATTGTGACATTTCATTTCTTACAGCATTTTCAAATCGCTCATTTTTTATATACCGCAATGGCAATGGACGAGTCCATCGTTTATAGTCGAAAAGACCGATCACAAGAAGTTTTTCAAACCAGAAGAAAGGATCTTCTTTGTTTTTAAGGATTTCTAACTTCGAATTTTCGTGATTCCCATCCAGATCAGAAGTTTCATAAACTCGGCTATTTTTATAGAATGTCTCTTTAAAGTGAAAGTGGAATTCATCCTTTGTTTTTTCCGTTCCATTCACTCGGATCTCTTCTGTTTCATCGATTTTGTCCGGATCCTCCTTTTCTTCCGAAAAAAGGGAAGGAGAAGGATCTTCTTCGGTGGATCCCTCTTGTTCCTCTTTAGTCCCCTTCGTTTTGGAAGTTGGTTCTATTTCTACATCTGTTTCTTCCTCGCTTTCCCCCCTTTCTTCCGTTTCTGAGGTTTCTTTCAGTTTCTTAGTAACGCTGGGTGACGGTATTCTGCCTAAATAGTAGACACAGGTAATAAATAAGAGAATACTAAAGATTCGAGCCATAGAATTTCTCACTTCTGACACAAGGTATTTATTAGATCGAATAAGTACATTAGATCTAATAGAATGATTTTGCCGTATCCAGACTAATACCAATCCAACCCATTTCATGAATAAAATGTGACCAATTAACCAACCAACAAAACTACTTGTTACGAATAACATCTTGTTGTTGCATCGAAACATATAAATGTTGACTAATCTGGCTAACATTGAACTTGGTAAAATGAAATAGTTGAATAATTGAAAAATGAGATTATTCAAGAATACACATTGAATGCTGAGATTACGCATTGAATTTCTGGTAGTAGATCCATAATCCAAAAAGTGTTTGTGATTGTTCCAGAA